CTCGACGATGAATCGATTTGATAGATCAGATATTGTTATTCATAATATTGATCCTATTCAGTATCATCAGGATCAATTCATCCCAATGAATTTACAGGAGTAAAATTTCTCATCTCTATGGGATTACATCCCGAGTTATTGCGAAGAAAAAAAAATAAATAATGAAATTATGGAAGTCAATATTCTCGCATTTATTGCTACTGCACTGTTCATTCTAGTTCCTACTGCTTTTTTACTTATTATCTACGTAAAAACAGTCAGTCAAAATGATTAATTTGAGTCTGAATTATTAGTTCTTATCAATCCTTTTTTCAATGATTGAAGAAATGAAAGAAAGGGATTAAAAGAAAATTCCAAGTCTTAAATGAAATGATCTGGTTGGAATCATAAAGTGTGGTAGAAAGGACTATATATAGTCCTTTCTACCACACTTTAGAGTATTTTATATTATCTAATATTGTATACAATGATATTATCATATAAAGTTGTATTGTATACAGATATAGACTTTATCTAAATGGAGGGTTTATATAGATCAATTTACAATATGTATGTATATGATGTATTAGATGTACATCTAATCTAAATAGTAGACTAGTACATCGAAATAGCAGTCTAATTCTATTTCTTTTTTTCGCTACATCCACTCGATTTCGATCAACCCAAAATAATCGAAGGCCAATTCTTCTAATTCCTAGGTTTCTTATAATTTTATATATAGGTTCCGGGATCCATCAAAAGAATCAATAGAGGAAGAATAGTATAGGAATATACTATAGCAAAAGAAAACAAAACCAAGGAATTTTTTTGATTTCCCATCCCAAGAAGTCATTGATTGAGCCATTAACAGATCATTTACGAAGTTCTATGGTAACTTCTTCAGATTTTGAAAGGAAGTAGATTAGTAAAGGGGACTCAGACCATTTTTCATGCTTAAACATGACATGAGATGGGTCAAAAAAGCATAAAAAAATCTCTAGGAGTCTAAAATGTTAAATGTATGATATGTGGTGGATCACTCAGCGGAAGAAAGATCTAATCTTATTATGTGTAGAACCTCTTTGGACAACCACTAGTCACTTCCAGTAGAAAGTAAGTATCGTCGTAATCTAATAGCAGAACGATTTGTTCTTAGAACAGTGAAAGTAAAGAAAGAGAGAAACAAATAAAGAAAAAACTAGGGATTGGTTTTTTCTCATTGTAATATCCATAATTCTGGTAAGAACAGGTTTATCCAAACAGAATATTTAGGAGGAATTCGGTTGGAAAAAATTTCCTATCATGCGTAGATTTGAGTTTTGAAATACAACTAAACTATAGTAATCATTCGTTGTTTGATCGAATGGTTATTATTCATTATTGTCTTTCCAGTATAATTTTGAAAGAGAGACAAGCTTTTTAAAAATAAAGCTTTGAAAAACGATCAATGCAAAACGATCAATTAAACAATTGATACAATTTGATTACTCAATCGATTACTCAATCGATTACTCAATCAATTATTAATATACCTAGAGTCCACTCCTTCCCCATACTACGAGTGAAAGGGAAAATGTAAAGACTACCATTAAAGCAGCCCAAGCGAGACTTACTATATCCATGTGAATTATATCTCCTATTTCTATGAAGGAATTATTCCATTATTGATCAATAATCATAGTAGAATCAATGGCGCAGAGTCAAAATAGGATTCTGACTTAAGGCTATTGATGAACCAATTCAATGAATCCACTCGTAACAGATTCTTTATAGGATTTCTGGTAGAATTGGGAAGTATTAAGTAAAAATACGATACACACACCTTTTCCTTGCAAATTGCAAAGGAATGCTCCTAATGGAACATGTGGGAATAGTAAGACCTATTGTTTGTTTTGTTACCTTCATAAGCAAAAATAGCAAAAAAAATATACCATCAAGATATATAACTATCTATTGGATACCTACATTTCCTATTTGATCTAAGCCTTACTGTCTTTCTTTCTGTGAAAGAATGGGGAGACATCACTACCATTATTACATACATTTTTTTTTGTAATCTCCTTACACGACCAAAGAAATCTTTTTTTTTTTTACTTTGACTCTGTTATTCTATAAGATAAGAGCCGACCAACCATCCTGATTGAATGTTTGAGTACTCGGAGTCTCTCGTAAGTATGGATACAAAGTATCTTCAGTCCTTTCCACAACTCCTAAATTGATTTCCCATCAGCCTATCCAATCTAATTCCAGACAGAGTCAGTAGACCCTACGTTAGTGTAGGTAGTGTAAGATAATTAGGAAGTCTTGATAGTCTTTCGTATAATCTTTTCTTCAATCCTAGGAGCAAAAATGGAATGTCCTTTAGGAACCTTTGGATACCAAGATTTCTGACCTCTTACTTTCGTAGTTCTGGAATTAATAAGTAAGCCTTACCTCATCCCTATTGGTATATCTGTTTGGGCCGCTACCCAGAACCCAAACAGAGCCAGATTTTGAGAAAACAACTTACAGTCTTTTATAG